CGCGGAAAGGAGTCTATTCTGTACTATATTATCCATATAAGGTACCCGATGAAATAGAACGATCTTAGAAGGAAAGGATATAATGAAATTCCTTGATTGGATCTTCCCAGAGGAACGATCTATTTTAGTTGATTGATCAACCCAACAAAGAAATTTAATGAATTAAAAAATCAATAGTGTTCTTATTCGAACCGCCTTGTGATCTTCAACCAATTCTGCGCTTCAATATAATTACCTGGAGTAAGAGCTATAGCTTGTTTCCAATACTCAGCAGCTTGATCGGACCAAGCCTCCGCAATTTCAGAATCGCCCTGTCGAATGGCCTGTTCTCCCCGGTCGGAATAGGTGAGTCAATTCCTTCCCTTAGAACCGTACTTGAGAGTTTCCTATCTCATACGGCTCCGCCATCAATTCTTTTGGCGTCCCATCCTAATCTACCCTATTTGTGAGATTTCTAAGAAATCTATCCCAGTTCTTAGGTTAACCAGAAGAAGTTAATTACATAAGTTTGAAACTCTAATTTTGATGAATAATCGGTTTTATCTTTTCTCCCACCTTCAGAAAAATGAAGCATAAGTATCTACCTCTATCGTTATAATTTTCTGAAAGGTAACTATCTCGGTTTCATATAGAAATTGATTAATATAGAATCTTTGAAAAAGACTTTCCTTCATAAGAAAGAAAGGACTTACTATCTTTGGGATCTGATGCTACGCCGCTGCTCAATACTTTAGTGGATCAACTCTATTACATAAGTTGATTCCTAACTTTTATCTCGTATCATGAGATAAGTAAGCAGTTTTTATTGTATCGGCCCAAAACCTCGCTAATTGATCTTTACGGCGCTTCCTCTATCAATTTGATCCTTTATCCATAGAATATAGTATACAGGCCTACTTATTTCTTCATATTTTGGCTACCGTGAAGTATCTTTCTTTGCTACAGCTGATAAAAATCGTTGCTTCGGACAATGCATATGTAGAACGCCTATTTTGTTTTTAGTAAGTAGTTACTAGCAGATTTGATCTTTATTTCCTTCTTTCTATAGTGGAGATAGTCGCACGTAATGACAGATCACGGCCATATTATTAAAAGCTTGCGGTAAGAATGGATTTCGTTCTAGTGCTCGGAAATAATATTCCAAAGCCTTCGTATGTTCTCCGTTACTTGTGTGTATAAGGCCTATGTTATAAAGTATATAACTTCGATCGTAGGGATCGATTTCTGGTCGCGTAGCTTCATAATAATTCTGTAAAGCTTCCGCATAATTTCCTTCGGATTGGGCTGACATCCGTTACGGTCGTTTTCGTTTATTTTATTCAAAGAATCTCCGTTCCAGAACCGTACGTGAGATTTTCATCTCATATGGCTCCTCCCTTCTGTGCATAGTAATGAGGAGAATAATCCATGGAATCGAAAAAGAATGAAATATTCTCATTATTTTATGAACATACAGGGGCTGGTATTTTTACAAGAAATCTCTAGCCATCCTTCCTGCAAGAGGTCCTTTCTTAACACCAACCGTCTTGGTGCTAGATAGAAATGGTAACTCCAACAATTTCTTTGTCCTCAACGCCCCCTATTTACAGGAATTAGTCACTTCAACGATCTTCGATGGTTATATGGGTATCCAAAGTACGAACGAGATGGATGCTTGTTGTCCCAACCATTCTTGTTAGTTCCAATCCCGATAAGGAAAAGGTAATTTATAACAAAGTTTTCGTGTTGTTGATTCCTAGGTGTAGTGCTTATTCCCCTATGCCGCCTATTTGTATTCGGGGAGTAGGATTGACCCGCAATACAGAACCTATAGGCGTAACCTTTTGCTCAATACTAGAATCGACAATTGAAGTATCTGAGGCTGCATCAATCGAGGATACACGATAGAAGGAATTGTTCGATCTTCAAACTTCACCTTCACCAAGCGCAGGTTTATTTTTCATCATCTTTTTTTTCTATCCCGAATCCTGTCTCTTTTTAGTAAGACTGGGGTGAGGGCTAAAAAAAAAAAAAAAAAAAAGAATCAAATCGCACCATCTCTGTAATAAGTAAATGCCTCTTTTTCTCCTGAAGTGGTCGGAATTATTCGTAATAAGATATTGGCTACAATTGTAGAGGTCTTGTCAATAAAATTTGCATTTATTCGAGATCTAGGCATAGTTAACAATCCATTCTAGAATTCTTCTCATTCATTACTCCTCGGGGAAAATGATCCTACAAACAAAGGTTTTGTACAGTACGAAATAACATAAAAACAGACTGATTCTAAAAAAATCGGCTGTGGTCCTTACTACACTCAAATTATTGCTTTTGAACAGGGAGAGATAGCACATATTTGAATCCGATTGGATTTGATTCCAATTTAGTAGTCTACCAATTTGATCGAATTTAAAGAATCGGGGAATTTTTCCTATATATAGATTTAGATTAAGGTAACTGGAGAAGTTTTGATAAAGAAAGAATAGAAAGAAGAAAATAATCAGTCTATGATGAGAAAATAGAGTAACCGTATATTTTGTGTCCATAGTCTGTATACGATACACCATACAATGACAATATCAAAATCCATAGCACGATTCGGGAATTTTTAATAGATCTATGGGGTAGGCCATGAGAGGAGTTTTTTCATTGAGAAATAGGAATGAAATTCAAAGGCAATTTTGGAATTCCTATATAACCATAGTATAAAAGATGGATCCATCAATCGATTCATTACAAGTCATTGGTTTAATCCGATCTAAATATCCGAATAAGATTGGATCGATGAATATCTATTCATCTTTTTTTTTTTTTTCATTTTTGTTTTTAACAAGAAAAAATGTGTTTTTTCATTTCTCGAGCCTCAAATAAAGACTTTTATTATTTATTAGAAGAAAAGTGTTCTATAATTGATCAGTCGTACTTGTACTGCAATAATATGAAATCGACGACTCGGTATTCACTCGCTTTATGTTATAGATCATAATAATAAGAATAAGATTATGTAGGAGAGATGGCCGAGTGGTTGAAGGCGTAGCATTGGAACTGCTATGTAGGCTTTTGTTTACCGAGGGTTCGAATCCCTCTCTTTCCGTACTTTCACCTAATTCACCAACGTTACCGACCACAATGGATCAAATAACAATCAATACCATTTTTCCAACAGTAAGACCTTTATTTGATAGTATTTGATGGAGATTCTCTATTCCTAATTGCTGTGGTAGGGAAAATGCTGGAAAGAACGAACAAGGAATGAAAATGGCACCGCTGATCCATTTGTGATACGTGAATGGTAAAAAGGGGGATCAAAGCCTTTCGCTCTACTTACTTTGGAGTTGGAGAAAAGAGCGCAAAATTGTCCGAACCTTTGTTAATTATTGTTATTCTCGTTAGGTTAAGTCTGGCGGGAATAATATTCCACAACTAACAACTCATTCATTTTCAAACCGACCCATTTACTATCTATGATTTGATTTACTAATCCTTTATGTTGGAATGAGTCAAGAGTCAAATGTTTTGGCAATTCCTCGCGGGTCGATGAATCCATATTATTTTGAATCAGAACTTTCGATCTTTGCTTATCCTTCGTAGTAATAATGTCTCTGGGTTTGCAACGATAACTTGGTATATCTACTATACGATCATTAACTAAAATATGTCTATGGTTAACTAATTGCCGGGCTCCAGGAATCGTAGGAGCCATACCCAATCGAAAAAGGACGTTATCCAAACGCATTTCAAGTAGTTGTAGTAAAACCTGACCTGTCGATCCTTTGGCTTTTCCGGCGATATGAACATATCTAAGTAATTGTCGCTCTGTCAGACCATAATGAAAACGCAATTTCTGTTTTTCTTCAAGACGAATACGATATTGGGATCTTTTACCAGAACGAAATTGATTTCTAAGATCACTTCCGGGTCTAGTTCCTTTACTAGTTAGTCCGGGTAAAGCCCCTAGACGGCGTATTTTTTTTAAACGAGGCCCTCGGTAGCGAGACATAAAGACTCCTTTTATGAAAATTTATTTTACATAATAAATCGAAATTAAGACTGAACTAAACGATAAACAAAGCTAAATCTGCTGAAGTACTATAATACAAAGAAGAATGAGATGTATTAATATCCGGATTATTTTTTATATGATTATTTTGTATATTATAGGAACTTAAGGCCGATTTTCAGGATTTGTTCTGTAGAGATCTAATTGCTCCAATCAGTTTTTTATTCATGGTTGTAAGTTACCGTGATATAATAGATCGTTGACCTGACATTTTGAGAAAGGAGGAATCTTTTCAATTAAATCGGGGAGAGATTATCCATCAAAGAAATAAATCGAACAAATAGAGAAAAAGCCGGCTATCGGAGTCGAACCGATGACCATCGCATTACAAATGCGATGCTCTAACCTCTGAGCTAAGCGGGCTCGCATAAAAGAAAGAATGGATAGGAATCCGGGAAACGACCTGGATCTTAGCTATTAAATAAATATAATTTTCATTAATACTAATGAATTTCATTCAAAATCTATCTCATTAGAATAGATAATATAATTTCATTTTCATTGTTTTTAATAAAATAAAATATATATTATATATTTCTTTATATTAATAATAAATATTATTCCAATTTGGTTTTCTATTTCGAAATTCAAAGGATTAGAATCCTAACTGATTAGAGAGCGGTTATAGCAGAGCAGGATTCCATTAATTCCATTTTAGTGGATCGGTTCTAAGAAAGGGTAAGATAAAGATGCAATTCCGATGAGAATGAAACATTCTTCTGGTTTGATTCGTAAAGTAAGTAGGATGAAAAAAAAAAAAGAAGATTAATATCGACCGTTCCAGTATTCCAAATAGGCGCGGAAAAATGAACGGGGGAGATATATAGATATGTGGGATATATCTATCCATATTGAATTGCGGATACAGAAATGATAGAATCATTTCTGATTGGACCAAATACTGGTCTCCGATGGAAATGAAAGAAGATGGGTAAGAAATAGGAGTAGACACTTTTTCAAG